TTCGAAATAGAACTATAGAATGGTTATTATTGATTATTGTATCATTCCGGTATAATTTTGAAACAGAGACGTTTTTTAAGGCTTCGCAAAACGATTAATTAAACAATTGATACAATTCGATTACTCAATTAGTAGTACCCTAGAGTCCACTCCTTCCCCACACTACGAGTGAAAGGGAAAATGTAAAGACTACCATTAAAGCAGCCCAAGCGAGACTTACTATATCCATGTAAATTATGTCCCCTATCCCTATTAAGGAATTATTCCATTCCATTATTGATCAATAATCATAGTGGAATCAACGGCGCGGAGTCAAAATAGGATTCTGACTTAAGGCGATTGATGAACCAATCCAATGAATTCAATCGTAACAAATACTATATCTTATCTTCTAACTATATCTTATCTTATAATGGAAGATGTAGGAACAGTAAGACCTATTGCTTGTTTTGTTACATTTCTTTCATAAACAAAAAACATCAAAATATACCTATTAAGATAGATAACTATATATCTTATTGGATACCTCTATTTCCTATTCGATTTCGGTCTTATTGTCTTTCTTTCGCAGAAAGAATCAGGAAAAGACTACTATTACATTTTTTTTAATCCCCTGCGCAATGGCAAAGAAAATTTGTTGTTTTTCAACTTTTAGTTTCGTTTTACTCTATTAAGAGCCGACTATCCATCTTGATTGAATGTCTGAGCACTCAGAGTCTCTCGTGAATCTGGACACAAAATATCTTCAGCCCTTTCCACTCCTAGAAACGGATTTCTCGTCGGCCTATCCAATCTAATCCCAGACAGTGTCAGTAGACACTACCTATATTTATACTAAGGTAGTGTAATATAATTAGGAAGTCTTGATCATCTTTCGTTTCGTATAATCCTCTATTCAATCCTAGGATCAAATTAGAAACCCTAAGATTTCTGACCTGTTACTTTCGTATTTCTGAATCCCAGAATTCACTCTTTATTTGATTCAATTGACAAGGTTAATCAAATAAATGGCCCGAACCAATCCTTAAATTAATAAGTGAGAGTTGCTTCATTCTTATTGGTACCGATTTGAGCCGCGCCCAAAACCCATATTTTTAGAAAAAAATGAAAGTCTTTTATAAAACCTACGCATTATAAAAATCAAATATCGACAGGCCTAGTCTAGCCCTCCGCCTCTTCTTCTGAAAAAAAGAATTCGTCGATTAGATCCGCAGGATAAAAAATACCAACTTGTTTAGCAGGCGACACCCGGATTTGAACTGGGGATAAAGGATTTGCAGTCCCCCGCCTTACCACTTGGCCATGCCGCCAAATCCGATAAAAAAAATAGATAAAAAAAATGATCTATATTTTATTATGAATTCTTTTTTATCTTTAATCCCATTCCATTGTACTTATCCCTTTCAAAAAATGAATCCCTATTTTTATTGGATCTGGTTTCGATTATTCTCTTAGATTGATTGTATCTCAAAACAAACACGGCTTTAAAACTCCCCCTTTTTTTGAAACTCAAAGAAAAAAAGATTTCCCCGTGAAAAATTCAGGTCAGGAACCATTCCCTTTTTTCTTTGAATTAGTGAACGGTTATAAAATTTATATCTCAAATTGTGTTTCCTTAATGGCATAAAGGAAAATGGCATAAAAGAAATTGATTTACGACTAATCAATATCAATTATTTTTAAAAATAAATCCTTTTCAATTACAATTTTGAATTATAACAACATATATGTGTATATGTAAACACCAGAACAGAAATTGTTAGACAGAACAGATAGATACCAAGTTGGGTCTCTCTCTTATGCACATATCCCTGTAGAGAATTATCGTTCTTCCTTTTTTTATTGAATATATAGTGAATAGAAAAGCAGATTTCATGCTGAATCCATTTCTTTTTTGGTACCCAATCTGATCATAATATCATAATAATAGGCAGAACTTGGATCAATTCTATACAAGACTCCATAAGCGTAATGGAAGTGGCAGAATTTTTTTTCTTTCGGTAATGTTTTTTCACTTCATTTCCATTTGTACCTGTCGCAAATTCGAACTTGCACCGAAAATGCTCTTCATTCCTCTATCTCGTCTCCATTCATGCGTATGAAATACAGATATGGAATCGACCAAAATTTCCTGTGATTCAGTAAACATAATATACATTCTATCATTGCTAGATCAATTCGGATGGTTAGTTCGACGAGGAGTGATCCAATACAATATGGGATTTTTTCGATCAAGAGGAAATTTAAGATGCTCCGTAATGGGAATGAGAGAATGTCCACAATACCTGGATTTAGTCAGATACAATTTGAGGGATTTTGTGGGTTCATTAATCAGGGCTTGAGGGAAGAATTTCATAAGTTTCCAAAAATTGAAGATACAGATCAAGAAATTGAATTTAAATTATTTGTGGAAAGATATCAATTGGTAGAACCCTTGATCAAAGAAAGAGATGCTGTGTATGAATCACTCACATATTCTTCTGAATTATATGTCCCTGCG